TTCTGCGGAATATATGACTCATGCCCCTTTAGGTTCTTTAAATTCTGTGGGGGGTGTCGCTACCGAGATCAATGCAGTCAATTATGTCTCTCCGAGAAGTTGGTTATCTACCTCTCATTTTGTTCTAGCATTCTTCCTATTTGTGGGTCATTTATGGCACGCAGGAAGGGCTCGTGCCGCTGCAGCAGGATTTGAAAAAGGAATTGATCGTGATTTTGAACCTGTTCTTTCAATGACCCCTCTTAACTGAGATAGAAGATTCAATCCTTAAAGGATTAAAGGGGAAATCGGTTCATATTTAAAAGTAGTCCTTTTTCCTTTCAATTCAATCTAATTTTTTATGGCTCGGCTAGGTAAGATAGCCGAGCCATTCTCCTTTATGATGATAAAAAGCCAGGAAAAGCCAATATAGAAACTAATCGATTGATCGAGCAAAAGGAGAGAGAGGGATTCGAACCCTCGATAGTTCTTTTTTATGAACTATACCGGTTTTCAAGACCGGAGCCATCAACCACTCGGCCATCTCTCCGAAGGATCATTTATATTTTAATTTTTATTCCGCCAAATAGAACCCTATGAGTGGATAGGATCGATATGTATCGAACGATATCGAGTGTGAATATATAGCTCTATCTATCTGTCTATATAGTAGATAGATGAGATGCACAATCTAGCATGCCCTTTTGCGAAGTCAAAAAAGAACCCTTGACTTCATGTTCGAATAGAAAAAAGTGTTAAAAAAGTTGGAAATAAGTCATATAGAATCAATGGATTCATGATAAAATCCCTTTATTTTGCATTTTTTTAATATGTTTAGCGGGTAGCGGGATTAAATGGTATATTCTTTTGTTGGTAGCGTGGAGGATTAGAAATATGACTATTGCTTTCCAATTGGCTGTTTTTGCATTAATTGCTACTTCATCAATCTTATTGATTAGTGTACCCGTTGTATTTGCTTCTTCTGATGGTTGGTCGAGTAACAAAAATGTTGTATTTTCTGGTACATCATTATGGATTGGATTAGTCTTCTTGGTGGGTATCCTTAATTCTCTTATCTCTTGAATCTATTCGTTGGAGATCCCAAAATGAAATGACCCCTCCCATCCCACGAATTACACATTCGAATTCAATATAAGTCAAAAAATATGCAAATAACGAAAAAAAAATGAGAGGGGGGGTCACAAACTTCTGGACCTTGACTGAAATATGATAATAAATATCATTATAACTTTATAAGGAAATTTGAAAATAAAATAATAAGAAATTGATAATATAAATATAATATATATAATATTTATATATTATTAGTGTATGGGGTAATTGAATTGGTTTATTGTTAGAATTTGATTAAATCTCCCTAAGGAGAGTATCTCGTCTAGCTTTAAACAAATAGTATCCAGAATTTTCGTATCAAGAGCTAAAAAAAATGCGGATATAGTCGAATGGTAAAATTTCTCTTTGCCAAGGAGAAGACGCGGGTTCGATTCCCGCTATCCGCCCAGAATAAAGTAATCCATTTAAGAAGATAATGGATTTGTTATAGTTAACTGTCATAGTATAGTGATTCTATCCTCGCATCCCAAAAAACAAGTATTAATTAATGAATAGTTAACGGAATCAAACCTACTTTTCTTTTGTTGACAAAAAAAGTTGCGGAGACAGGATTTGAACCCGTGACCTCAAGGTTATGAGCCTTGCGAGCTACCAAGCTGCTCTACCCCGCGATGAAACGAAAAAAAGCAAGGACTCCACTAATGGACAAAGAAGAATTGAATGGGCCCCCTTACCATATCTGTACAAATAGAATAGTCTATTTAGACAGAATGGTAAAGGGGCCACTCTATGATCGCTAATCATAGAAAAAAAAATAAAAAGATATTTTAATCCTTACCAGCTTGATCTTGTTGCCCCTGGCAACAAACATGCATGAACCATTTCACGAAGTATGTGTCCGGAGAGGCCAAAGTCTCGATAGTTAGCTCTCGGTCTTCCGGTCGAAAAGCAACGTCGATGAAGACGTGTAAATGCACTATTACGCGGCGAGGATTGTAATTTTCCATGAATTTTCCATTTCTCACTTAACGACAGAACTTTTTTGATTTCTTTTTTTGAGGATCGACGAATCAAATGATATTTTTGTTCCAGTTTTTCCCTCTTCTTCTCCCTATAAATCAAACTTTTTTTTGCCATAATGCTTCAGTTCCTCTTATTATCATTGATAATAATACAAATCGGATCCTAGATGTAGAAATATAAGAAGGAATACCTCTTTTTTCATTAAAAAAAATGATATTATTGCGAATACAACCCATACCAAATTAACCAAATTTGCCCGATGTGGAGGCAATCAAGAAAGCCGCATACGTGAATATATAACCTACTGAAAAGTGGGCTAATCCAACCAATCTTGCTTGCACAATTGAAAGAGCCACTGGTTTATCTCTCCATCGAATCAAATTTGCCAAAGGTGTGCGTTCATGAGCCCATGCTAAAGTTTCAA